TCGAACTAGTAACTAATCCCAACATTGAAGTATTAAAAAAACTCATATAAGCAAAAAATCTCAAATATCCTTGATCATGAGACATATAATTATCACTATAAATAAGAACAAGAATGCCAACAGTAGTGATTAATATTAACATAATAGAGGTAAGTGAATCGATCAAGTAGCCAAACTCTAAAGAAACATCATTATTTATAGTCCAAGACCATACATATTGATAGATCGAACTGTTATTGATTTGATGAATAGACAGATCTATCGAAAAAATCAGAACTATAGTTAATAATAAAATACTAGGTAAAGACCACATACGACGAAGATTTTTCGTTGCCGTGGGAAAAAGTAGAAGTCCCACCCCTATTAAGATAGGAACTGGAAGTGGGGTGAAAGGCATGATCCATGAAGATTGATGTGTATATTCCATACAAAAAAATAAACAATAAAAAATATTTTGGTTCTTAATGAATTTTGTTTCTTATTCGCCGTTTTTGTTTTATCTCTTTTGTAAAGGATTCGGTTAATAAAAAAGTGGATATATAAATAGAATTTTATATTATTAATTATTCTGAATCTTTTCACAATAGTTTCAATATTGCAAAGTACAAAGTACTAAAAATGGACCAATAACAAAATTTCAAATAAAAAAAGAAATTCTTATTTTAGTTTTTAATAATATTCATTATTAATAATAAAATAACTATTAATAATGAATAAATAATAATGAATAAAAACGAAATTTGTAAAATAAAAATTCAAATTTTTATTTTACAGTTATACAACAATTTTTATCTATAGAGTGAGTAATTCTACCAAAACTAAGAATATTCATTTATTTTCATATGAATCATAAAAAGCAATTCATATGACATGACTCGATAAAATAATACTTTTTGTTTCTTATTGAGAAAGATTAGTTCAAAAAAATGAACTAATTGATTATGTTACATTACAATAAAAAGATATCTATATTTGGAAAAATTTTGAAAAACGGGTTATAATATTCAATGTTTTACTTTCTATAAAGAACAAAAATAAGGGGGAATTAAGATATATTAAGATATACGGCTAATTAAATAAGAATTCGTTTTCATTTAAATAAGAAATGTCTTTCACATCGAACTATAGCAATGAAAAAACTATCCTAGTTGGATGGCAGTTCCAAAAAAGCGCACTTCTATATCAAAAAAAAACATCCGGAAGACTTTTTGGAAAAAGAGGGGATATAAGACAGCATTGAAAGCTTTTTCATTAGCTCAATCTATTTTTACAGGGAATTCAAAAAGTTTTTTTTGTAACAAATACAAACATTCTAATAATATGAATTAGCTGGATTTAAAGACTATTAATACGAATCTATACTATTTACTTTACTACATTATTACTAATATATATATATATATATATATAATCCAAAATTTTTTGACTAAATTTTGGATCTAAAAATGAACTATTTATCTTTCATTGAAAAAATGAAAATGCATTTTGTTAGATTCAGAGAATAAAAAAAAAAATAATCAATTCTAAACAACTATAAATTATCAACTATAAAAGAATGTTCTTTTCCATTCCTGGATTGAAGTAAGAACTATGTAGTTCTAGTTCCAATAGTGCTGTTTTGAAAAAGTGTAAACTATGAAAAATGCATTCCCCGTTGTTCCATTTTAATTTAAACAAACACTTGAAATGAAATTTCAAAAGAACGAGAATAAATAGAAATTCGTATTGAAATTGAAATGTTATTTTTTATATATCTGTCATATAAATATTCCATTATACAATAATCAATTATATATAATAATAATCAATTACTATATATAGTTGATTATCTATTATTATATTATTTTGATATTATTATATTATTTTGATATATTATATTATTTTGATATATTATATTTATATATACATAATTATGATATTTTATATATCAATAATAATATATATACATTATTTATTTTATTAATATTCATTTTATATGAATTTTATTAAAATAAATCCAAATAAATAATTATATCGAATTATAATAGAAATTATAATAGAATTGAATTCTTTACTATTTCATAAACAAATTATAGTAAACCAATATTACACTTTAATTGATTCTTCCAATCTCGACGATTGACTAAAAATCTGTTATTATGAGTTCGAGTAAGCCGCTATGGTGAAATTGGTAGACACGCTGCTCTTAGGAAGCAGTGCTAGAGCATCTCGGTTCGAGTCCGAGTGGCGGCATGGTATCCTATTTTCTTTTCTAAAAGAATAAGGCCTATACTGAATGAATTCAATTTCCGATTTCTATTCCTAGGATTCCAAATTCAAACCTTTTTGTATTTATATATATATATTATGATATTTTCAAATTTAGAGCATATATTAACTCATATATCATTTTCAATCGTATCAATTGTAATTTCAATTCATTTTATAACCTTATTAATGAATGAAATTATAGGATTATACGATTCGTCCAAAAAAGGCATGATAATGATTTTTTTGTGTATAACGGGATTATTAATTACTCGTTGGTTTTTTTCGGGCCATTTACCATTTAGTGATTTATATGAATCATTAATCTTTCTTTCATGGGGTTTTTCCATTTTTCATATGGTTCCGTGTTTAAAAAAGGATAAAAACGATTTAAGTAGAATAAGTACAATAATTGCACCAAGTGTTATTTTTACCCAAGGCTTTGCTACTTCAGGTCTTTTAACCAAAATGCATCAATCCGAAATATTAGTACCCGCTCTACAATCCCATTGGTTAATGATGCACGTAAGTATGATGATATTGGGCTATGCAGCTCTTTTATGTGGATCATTATTATCAGTAGCTATTTTAGTCATTACATTTCAAGAAGTCATACAAATTATTGCTTTTAGCAAAAATTTAGATTTGTTCAGTGAATCATTTGATTTTGTTGAAATCAAATCCATGAATATGAATGAAAAAAACAATGTTTTACGAAAAACTTCTTTTTCTTCTTCTAGAAATTATTACAAGTATCAATTCATTCAACAATTAGATCATTGGGGTTATCGTATTATTAGTCTAGGTTTTATCTTTTTAACGATAGGTATTCTTTCAGGAGCAGTATGGGCCAACGAGGCATGGGGATCATATTGGAATTGGGATCCGAAGGAAACTTGGGCCTTTATTACTTGGACTATATTTGCGATTTATTTACATACTAGAAAAAAGAAAAAATTGGAAAGTGTAAATTCTTCAATAGTAGCCTCAATAGGCTTTCTTATAATTTGGATATGTTATTTTGGGATCAATCTATTAGGAATAGGACTACATAGTTATGGTTCATTTACATCTAATTGAATTCAAAATTCTAATAAGTAAAGAACCCGACAAATACAAATATAGAAAGCATATATAAACTTCGCATAAATCGTCGAGAACCCTTTAAATCAAGTAATGTAATGATTCAAGGGGTTCTCACAAACAACAAAAATATTCGATTACAATTCCATTTTTTTTTAAGTGAATCCAACAGATAATTTTTTGTTTTCATTGTACATAGAGTTTCTTTCGCTTTTTGATTTTTTGGTTTTATTCAATTATTCACCAAAAACTATCTATCAAAAATTAGATAGAATAGCTTCAACCTTGTCAACCGAGAATGAAAAAATGAAATCTGGGTAAATACCAATACCTATTACGGGTATAAGGATAGAAATCGAAATAAATAATTCTCTCGGCCCAGAATCAAAAAAATAAGAGTTTGGTGAATTAAAAAGTTTGTATCCATAGAACATCTGCCTTAAGATAGATAATGAATAAATAGGAGTTAATATCATTCCAATTGCTGTTACAAAAGTCATTAGTATTTTGATTATTAAAAGATATTTTTTACTGGTAATTATTCCCCAAAAAACTATCAATTCTGCAACAAAACCGCTCATGCCTGGCAATGCAAGAGAAGCCATCGATAAGATAGTGAAAACTGTGAATATTTTTGGCATTGGGATAGCCATTCCGCCCATTTCGTCAAGATAAAGAAGACGTAGTCTATCATAACTAGTTCCCGCCAGGAAAAAAAGCGCAGCGCCAATAAATCCATGAGAAATTATTTGTAAAATAGCCCCGTTGAGCCCCATATCGCTTATGGAACCAATTCCTATCATTATGAAACCCATATGAGATACCGAGGAATAAGCTATTCTTTTTTTTAAATTACGTTGACCAAGAGATGTTGAAGCGGCATAGATTATTTGAATAGAACCAAATATCATTAACCAGGGACAAAATATAGAATGAGCGTGGGAAAAAAATTCCATATTAATTCGAACCAACCCATATGCTCCCATTTTTAATAAGATTCCAGCTAAAAGCATACAAGTGCAATAATGTGCTTCTCCGTGGGTATCTGGTAACCATGTATGTAAGGGTATAATCGGCGATTTGACAGCAAAAGCAATAAGAAATCCCATATAGAATATTATTTCCAGCGCTACGGGATACGATTGATTAGTTAATGTTTCAAAATTTAATGTTGGTTCATTAGAACCATATAAACCGATACCCAAAATTCCTATTAATAAAAAAACAGAACTTCCTGCAGTATACAAAATAAACTTTGTAGCTGAATACAAACGTTTCTTCCCCCCCCACATGGATAAAAGTAGATAAACAGGAATTAATTCCAATTCCCACATAATGAAAAAAAGTAAAATATCTCGAGAAGAAAATAGTCCTATTTGGCCACTATACATTGCTAACATCAGGAAATGAAATAATTGGTATTCGCGAGTAACTGGCTGAGCCGCTAAAGTAGCTAAAGTGGTGATAAATCCCGTCAATAAAATAGGTCCTATAGAGAGTCCATCTATTCCGAATCTCCAGTAAAAATCAAAAAAATTAATCCATTTATAATTCTCCGTCAGTTGGATTAGTGGATCATCCAATTGGAAATGATAACAAAATGCATAGGTTGTTAGAAGAAGATCAATTAAGCATATACAAATTGTATACCACTTAATTACCTTATTTCCTCTATGAGGAAATAAGAAAATTAAGGAACCCCCGGCTATTGGCAAAACTACAACTATTGTTAACCAAGGAAAATAATTCGTGATAAAAATAAGATACACTTGGGCCAGAAAAGCCCACGCTCAAAATAGAAAAAATCTTTTCTATTTTGAGCGTGGGCTTTTGCCAGTAAAAAACGTATTCGTGTAGTGTTTTTTGAAAGGTATCAATAAGCTAGACCCATACTTCGAGTTGTTTCATGCCATAAATAAACTCGAACACTTAAGAAATCTGTCGGACAGGCAGATTCACACCTCTTACAACCAACACAGTCTTCTGTTCTTGGGGCAGAGGCTATTTGCTTAGCTTTACATCCGTCCCAAGGTATCATTTCTAATACATCTGTAGGACAGGCTCGGACACATTGAGTACATCCTATACATGTATCATAAATCTTTACTGAATGTGACATTGGATCTATAGTAATTTTTGAATATCAAAAATGCAAAATTTCTATCTAGTAAACTCATAAATGAATCATAGATTTAGATACTAGATGAATCAATGATTTATCAGAATTTTGCTAATCAAAATCGAGGTCTAGATCAATTTATAAGAAGGAGGAGAAGAAAACCAAGATACTTTGATTTCTTATGTTTTCACAAACATGATCATAAGTTGTGTAGCCTACATACTAATTTGAATTGATAAATATTAGATTATTCTAAATTCTACTTCTTTTTATGATAAATTATGATTAATACTATTTATTTATTCAACAAATTCGATTGATTGATACGAATTGATTTTCTGTTACGAGAAATTGAAGAAACAATAGCCAATCCGATAGCTGCTTCAGCGGCTGCAATAGCTATAACAAAAATTGAAAAAATATTTCCTTTTAATTGGCGATTATCAAAAAAATCAGAAAAGGTTACGAGATTTATATTTACTGCATTCAGTATAAGCTCAAGACACATAAGGGCTCTAACCATATTTCGACTCGTGATCAATCCATAGATCCCGATAGAAAATAAATAAGCACTCAAAACAAGTACATGTTCGAGCATCATTGACTAACTCCTTATCAATTTGGATTCATTTCAATATGAACAACAATTCAACGGATTCGATTGACTAAAGAATATAACAAGTCTGGAACAAAAGAATAAATATATCGACAATAAAAAAATGATTTTCTACATAAATATTCGTTCAAGTTCATATAGAATTCGACAGAAATAAATGTGAGAAAATCCAATAAAATTAAACCCGGATTTCTATTGCTAGTTCGAAAGATGTCTTACTGGCGAGCTACAACAATTGCACCTATCAAAGCAGCTAAAAGAATTATTGAAATGAGTTCAAATGGAAGAAAAAAATCTGTTGATAAATGAATTCCAATTTGTTGACTAGTACTTATTAAATCTTGCTCTATAATCTGATTGGGTCTTGTAGTCCAAATAATCCCGTACCATGATGTATCTGGAATAGTAGTTATTAGTGAAACAAAAATACTTGTACAAACCATTAAAGTAATTCCGTCCCCAACGGTCCAAAGATGAAAATCTTGGTAATATTCTGAACCATTCATGAACATCACAGCAAATATGATTAAAACGTTTATAGCTCCCACGTAAATAAGTAGCTGTGATGCAGCTACAAAATGGGAGTTTGATAAAATATAGAATAAAGATATACAAACAAGAACCAGTCCCAACGAAAAAGCAGAAAAAATTGGGTTGGTAAGTAATACTACTCCTAAACTTCCTAATACAAGACCTGATCCCAGAAAGACTAAAAGAAAATCATGTAGCGTTTTAGGCAAATCCATTATATGTAAAAAAAGAAATAAATAAATCGAAATTTCATGACCTTATTGATATGACCAGGAGAAAAGAAAAAAGTTTATATACTTTTTTTCTTTGCAAGGAGTGTGAATTGATATAGGTAGAGTTCTATGATCAATGTTATTCCAGTCTTTATATGAAAGAAAGAGTACTTTGAAGTTTGAAACGATACTAAAACGAAAGTATATATAACTATTTAATATTTCTATTTTTTATAAAATATATTTATATAATAAAGAATATTTATAGAATATTTATTCATTTTTTTCTTTATATTATCCAAATTTCTATTATTTTATTTATATATATAATGTAGAATGATTTAATTTATATGATTTTTTTATAAGAATTTTATTTATTTTATTTGAATTGTTCGAATTGTATAATCATCAATTACTGACATCGGCAAACGGCCCAAAGCAATTTGATTATAATTCAATTCGTGACGATCATAAGTCGAAAGTTCATATTCTTCAGTCATTGATAAACAATTTGTTGGACAATACTCAATACAGTTACCACAAAATATACAAATTCCGAAATCAATACTGTAATTAAGCAACCGTTTCTTTCGAATATCAGTTTCTAGTTTCCAATCAACAACGGGTAAATCTATAGGACATACACGAACACATACTTCGCAAGCAATACATTTATCAAATTCAAAATGTATTCGACCGCGGAAACGTTCTGATGTGATTAATTTTTCATAAGGATATTGAATAGTTACGGGTAAACGATTTGCGTGAGATAAGGTAATCATGAAACTTTGACCAATGTACCTTGCAGCTCGAACTGTTTGTTGACTATAATTCATGAATCCAGTTACCATAAGGAACATATCGTGAATATCTATGAATATTTTTGTTTTATTTCTTTCTCTTGTTTGAGACAAGTTATGAATATAGAAGATCAATCTTTTACAGTGAAAACAGTTGAGACGAAGTTGTTAATAATAGATTACCAAGAGAGATGGGTAAAAGAAATTTCCATCCAAGATTTAATAATTGATCCATTCTTAGCCTAGGCAAAGTCCATCTTGTTATGATAGAAACGAATAAGAACAAATAAGTTTTAGCTAGTGTAATAAAGATGCCAATTGTGGTTCCAAAAACTACATATCCTTTATTTATTTCAAAAAATTCAGAAAGAAATATGTACGGAATAGAGATATTGGAACCGCCTAAGTAAAGAACTGTTACAAATAATGAAGAAATTAATAGGTTTAAATAGGAAGCAACATAAAATAAACCAAATTTAATACCTGAATATTCTGTTTGATAACCCGCTACTAATTCTTCTTCCGCTTCCGGTAAATCAAAAGGTAATCTTTCACATTCTGCTAGGGAAGAAATTAGAAAAACGATGAAACCCATAGGTTGACGCCACAAATTCCATCCCCAAAAACCATATTTTGATTGTGCATCAACTATATCAACTGTACTTAAACTGTTAGATAATTCTAGTCGGTGAGAACATTACTGTTTCCATCTCTATTACAGAACCGTACATGAGATTTTCACCTCATACGGCTCCTGGAAAGCCTTAATTAAATCTAAGTACCGGGCCCGATTCCATATTTCTTGATATATCCCTAAGATAGACAAAATTCAAATCTATCGGACGGTTCTGAATTAGACCAATTGAATTCTGTCTGTTCTAATAAATAATTTATTAAAAAAGAGAAATCCATTTTAATAAAAGATACAAAAGGTACTTCTGAATTGATCTTATCCCTTAAAAATCAAAATTTGAATTTCTTGAGTAATAACTGAATTTTTCAATAAAATACTCTGTTAGAGTTATCAATAACCCTCCCCCCCCATCGTTTTGAATTACGAAAAAGAATTACACATTAGTTTCTGAACTATGACATGAATTCTATCTCCATGAATAGAGATATGAGAAATCAAAAACGAAAAATCGATCCCCTTTTCGTTTTTGATTTCTTTTGTTTTTTCTTTTCGTTCCTATTCTTCTTTTTTTGTGCAAGTAAAAAGAGACTTCCAAAATATTAAGGGATTATTTCGTTCCCGATAGTAATTTATTTTATCAGTGGATGGTAGCATACTCTGGATCGGAGTTGTGGGGAGTACTGCTTTATTTTTTCTACCAACTTAAAGCCCCAATTAGTATTCTTTTTGTATTATACGTAAATTATCTTTTGAATAATTTACAAAATATGCCTTACTAATCCTTTGTGTATCTTGGTGTTTCTAACCATCCACTTACTTATTTTTTAGTAACCCCCCCCCCCTTATTGCATTGCATATTTCATTTATCTTAATACATCTGCGAGAATTCATACAAATGGTAGCTAAAACTCAATAAGGTTGGTCTTTCTTTTGAGCCCGCTTCAAGACAGGATGACTAATTATCCAATCTTGGGTTAAACGGTCTCCTCTGTCTATAATTTATTTTACTAAATTCTTATACATAGAAAACGAGACTCAATATTTTTACTGCAATTTCAAATTATTATATTATTTATTAACTATTTATATTTATTAACTATAAAGTAATATAATATTCAATAGAAGCTGTTTTATTTCACTCATATAACTATCTGATTTACTTCTTCAATATGAATTGTCAAAAAGAAAGATAATGAGTATATCTATTCAATTTATTGGACCTCTTTCCTATCAACTACTGCATAGCAATAGTATCGAAAAGCTTCTGTTTCAACGAATCGCACGTAGAGATATTGATAAGACACATAGAGTTAATGGTATTTCATAACTAATCGATTGAGCAGCAGCTCGTAGACCACCCAAAAAAGAATATTTATTATTTGACCCATATCCTGACATAAGAAGTCCAATGGGAGCAATACTCGAAATAGCAATCCATAAAAAAACACCGATATTGAAATCAGATAAAACAAAGTGATAGCCAAAAGGAATTACTGAATAGCTTATTAGAATTGCTATTACTGATATGGATGGTCCGATACTGAATAAACGAATATCCCCTCTAGATGGAATAAGATTCTCTTTGAAAAGTAGTTTTGTTCCGTCTGCTAGAGCTTGAAGAACTCCAAAAGGACCGGCGTATTCAGGACCAATACGCTGTTGTATTCCTGCGGATATTTCTCTTTCTAACCATACAATTGCTAGTACACTTATTGTGATTCCCAATACAAGAATCAAAATAGGGACAAGTATCCATATAATTCCATAAAGCTCTTTTAAGGATTCCAATCTGGAAAAAGAATTGATATCTTGGATTTCTGTTGTATCAATTATCATTTTAGCGATCAACTTCTCCCATAATGATATCTATGCTACCTAGTATTGTCATAATATCAGCCAATTTCATTCTTTTAACTAATTGAGGAAGAATTTGCAAATTGATAAAACCCGGTGGACGAATTTTCCATCTCCAAGGAAAACCATTCTGATCCCCTATTAGAAAAATTCCTAATTCTCCCTTTGGGGCCTCAACTCTTACATAAAGTTCTTGTTTCGGCAATTCAAAAGTCGGGGACGGTTTTTTACCAATGAATCGATATTCAAAATCATTCCATTCTGGCTGCTTTTCTCTATCAAAGCAACGGATTTCTAAATTTTCATATGGTCCGCCGGGAATTCCTTCCAAAGCCTGTTGAATAATTTTTATGGATTCTATCAGTTCACCAATTCGAACTAAATAACGAGCTAATGAATCTCCTTCCTTTTGCCATTGAACTTCCCAATCAAATTCCTCATAACACTCATAATTATCAACTTTACGTAGGTCCCATTGTATTCCGGAAGCCCGAAGCATCGGTCCTGATAAACCCCAATTTATTACTTCCTCTCCACCAACAATACCTACTCCCTCAACCCGTTCTAAAAAAATAGGATTTCGCGTAATAAGTTTTTGATATTCAACAACCTTTGTTAAAAAATAATCGCAGAAATCAAAACATTTATCTATCCAACCATGAGGTAAATCAGCCGCCACTCCTCCGATACGAAAAAAATTATGCATCATTCTCATACCTGTCGCAGCTTCGAATAGATCATATATTAATTCTCTTTCTCTTAAAATATAGAAGAAAGGAGTTTGTGCACCAATATCTGCCATAAAAGGTCCCAACCATAGTAGGTGTGAAGCTATACGACTTAATTCCAACATAATTACTCGGATATAGCTGGCTCTTTTTGGTACTTGAATATTTCCTAACTGTTCCGGTCCGTTTACGGTTATTGCTTCTGTGAACATAGTAGCTAAATAATCCCAACGTGTTACATAAGGCAGATATTGTATAATTGTTCGGTTTTCCGCAATTTTTTCCATCCCTCTATGTAAATAACCCAATATTGGTTCACAATCAATAACATCTTCACCATCCAGAGTAACAATAAGTCGAAGAACACCGTGCATTGATGGGTGGTGAGGCCCCATATTGACTATCATGAGGTCTTTTCTTGTAGCTGGGACATTCATTGGTTTTTCCTCGATTCATTCTTCCATGAATCGTTTAAAAAAAAAAAAGTTCATCATAATTCAAGATCTAATAAATCGAATAATTGAAAATGACTCTTGAAATTAACGAATTTGTGAATCCCGAATATCCAACTGATTTATTAATTTTTTATAACGTATTCCATTTTTCTTTGACAAATAAGACAGTAGTCGTTGCCGTTTTCCCAGAATTTTACGTAAACCTCTTTGAGATAAATAGTCTTTTCGGTGCAATTCAAAATGTGAAGTAAGTCTTCGTATCTTATTGGTGAAATTGAATACTTGAAATTCAACTGATCCTGGGTTTTCTTCTTCTTTTTTTTCTTGTGAAATAACCGGTATAAATGAATTTTTTACCATAAAATGAAATGAAAGCTTTCCTATTTCCCTCTTTTTTTATAGATATTTTTATTGATCAGTAATAGTAATGACACTCATTTTGAATTTTCTATAGAAAATAATCTTAATTTCTTGAAGAATTCTTGATTTTTTCAAATCCAATTCAAATAGATATAAAATACTATATTTATAGATTCAAAAAAGAAAAAATTCTATCGTATATTTCAAAAAATGAGACGATTTTGTTGATTCATTTTCCGATCTAATGGATAGTTCATTGAACTAGTATCAATGTCACAATGCGTGTGCACATTTATGTATATATACATTTATGTTCGCATATCGGATCTGTTACAATAACAATAAATAGAAGAAAAATTATGTTATGTATATTATCGAATTTTCAATCGAGGATACATATGTATCCTTACTATACTAAAACGGCTTCCATTATAGGTATCAAACCAATAGCGATTTATACAAGCTAAATCTTCTAATCGATAATTTGGCCAAAGAAATAATTTTAAATTCATTAGTTTTTTTTTTTCTCTATCAAGATCTTTATTTTTATCCATAACTTGACAGCAATTATTTACTTTATTTTCATTGTAAAATATTGTCTTTCTATACACACTATTTTTATTCCTAGAATTGAAACAAATCAGAATTCTCAATTCTCTACGACGTCTAGCAGATAAAATATTTTCAGGAACAAGTAAATTATAATGATTTTTTTCTTTATTTTCTGTTATCTTTTGATCTTTTGTTTTTGGAATGTATTTATCAAAATGATTCTTATTAAGATGACTTTTTTCCGGGTTTCCTTGATTAATTCGGCGCTTACTCTTATGAATTAACGAAAGGCCTGTGATTTGATACATAAAAAATTGTTCATTGTTTTTTCTAGACAGACGAACTGGTTCAATAATAAGTATTCCCTTTTCTATCAATTCCTTATTTTTTCTCAATTCTGTAATAGTGAAATCTTTCTGATTCTGAATCATCATAATATCTAGACTTAGTTCTCCTCTCTGAATAGAGGCTATAGTAATTTCTTTTAGATTTTTCAATCTAATCAGGAGACAATATACTTTTACATTATTCATTATTCTTTCATTTAGGGAACCCTTCCAGTTCAAATGAAAACCCAAATACTTTCTTAGTAAGAAATTGAGTTCCGCCTCTATCTTGTTCTTATATTTCTTTTTATTTTTACCCTTACCATTTTTTTTCCTGTCTGATCCTCCGTAATCTTCTTCAATATTTCTTTCTTGGTTTGAGAGAGATGATTTAAGATCTACTCTACTCGCGTATTTTGCTTTTGTTGAATTTCGAGTCTCGAACTCAAATTCATCAAGAGATTTTTTTTTTTTCAATGGTCTCAAAATATCTATTCTTTTTTTCTTTCCAGTAATGTTTTTTGTTTCACTAACATTTTGATTTACATAAAAATGGAAAAAAAGGAATTTAATTGGTAAGATCCAAGGGTTACTCCGATATGCATCATAAAATATCACAAATTTTAAAAAGAACCAAAATTTCATATTCGATATAGAATCATTTTGTACTTCTACATTCATTACTATCCAATCAAAATACTTTCTATCCAGATTTTTCGCCACATCTATAATATTATCTTCTGCTATATAATTTTTCAGAGAGATATCGTCTGTTATATCAAATAATTCTTTTTTACGCATGTTGTAATTATAAGAAATCGCTTTCTTTGTGTTTGCTAGGAATGGTGATCCATAGCTATAAATATATGATTCTTTCTTATCTGCATAATTAATAGATTCATATAACAGAAGATCATATCCATATTGTTTTGTAATTTTTTTTTTTTTTAATAATAATTCTACTTGTTGTTTTTTTTTTTTGTAAAGAATGAATCGGGTTTTTTCATATAAATCACATTTGGTTAAATCGTTATTTTGATCCCCACGATGTTCATGAATTCTATTTCTCCAGTTTTCTGGTACTAATTTAGACCATCTACTCTCAGATAAATCATATTGATAGTGAACCTTTAACCAACTTGTCCATTGATTCATTACAGAATCAGGGATGTTCTTATGTATTAATTTGGAATCAAATATTCGTTGTGTTCCAAAAAAATAATCTTTTTTTTCATTCTTAATAAAAAAGAATCTTTCAGGATATTTAAAAACAGATTTTAACTTATATACGTTAATAACTTGGGTTTTTGATAATTTTAAAAATACATATGCCTGTGACAACGAAGATACGTCATAAGAATTCTCTGAATTCATATTTGTACTATTCCAAGATTTGTGTATAATCGAAATAAGGTGATTTATACTTTCATTTGTTTTATCAATTCCTTCCGCATTTCTTTTTTTATTGTAAATTGATTGATTTATCATTTTTTTTGTTGATTCGAAAAAAAATTGTACATTGATCCTAGGAATACTAATTATACAAAGAACGATATCTATGTATACCCTTTCCATGAAAAATTGAAAAAAAGAATATGATTTACGGGTTAATCGAACATTTCTTTTTTGGAATATCTGCAAAATATTTTTTTGTAATTCTAATCTTTTATCATCATAAGTCGTTTTGTTCGAATGAATATTTATTTCTGAAGTTCTAAACCCCCTTTTCTTTTCTTTTGTCATTTTTTCTATTTGCTTTATGATTGTCTTTGTTTTATTATTCAGATCTTTTATTTTTTTTTCGTTCAATGAACAATTTGTCAAATTAATAGATTGAATTAGAATGGGTGATTCGTTAATCATTAGATTATTTTTACTGATTCTTGAATCTTTTTTGCTGTCACCCAATTCATATATATTTTTGAATCGAAATAGAAATAAAAAATTTGGGAGTTGTTTTCTTTTTTCTTTTACAAATAGAATATTTTTATGAATACTTTTGATAATCCATTTTGCTCTTTCTTTCGAGATGGCTACAAACCTTTTTGTTCTTTTATTTAAAACTTTTAAGATTATCAAAAAACTATTTTTCAATTTTTTCATTTTTTTTTTGAATTCTTTAAAAATGGGATCAAAAAATGAAAGTCGATTTCGGGGATAACCAGAAAAGGGCAATTCGACTTCCATTCCCAAAATTGTTAAAAAACAAAAGTTCTTTTTTTTCACTTTTTTTTTCAGTCTATCTTTTTCCTTTTCAGTGGATCGTAGTTTAGATCTGTGCCAAGGTTTCAGACGAAAAGGAAATAAGATCTTTATCTGAATACCATCTGTTAACCATTTTTTAGGAAATTCTGTTTCAGATAATTGAACGCCATTATAGGTACATTTTATATACATTTCTCTATTCCAATCTCTAAAATCTTCGAACCATTCAGGAAATTGAAATAAAAGTATACGAACGATATTTTTAGTTATTATCAATGACGGTAATATAATATATTTTCTAAGAATCGATTGGGTTATTAATAAAAAACCTCTTATTACTTGAGCAAATATAATGCTATCCCAGGTTTCTGCTATTTCTATACGTCTTTTTTCCTCTTTTTCGTTTTTTTTTCTTTTGTGCTTCTCTTTTTTCTCACTTTCTTTTATCCTTTCTTCTGTATAATCCGAAATTTTAAATTTTGTCTTTTTTCGTATCGAATTTTTGAACATAAAAAACATTTTTATTGACTCGGAAATATCAAAAGAAAACAATGGGGGTTTCTCCATCTTATCCAAAAAAAGAGGGGAATGCATACTTTTTTGAAGGAGTTTCCAAGTAACTGTTTTACGCCTTTGAGCGCGTATAGATCCTTTGATTATGTCTCGCCGAAAATCCGGTTGTTGTGAATAACGTATTAAAGCCAATTCTTTTTTTTTTTCAGTATTCTCTGTATCCCTAATATCACTATAAATATCGTCATTCTGTGAGATTTTAGTAAAAATCACTACACGTTTGGCTTTTCTGGAACGAATATGAGAATTTTCTGCTTTTTTTTTTCCCTCCAGTTGTTCCAATTCATCAATTAATTTGTATGACCATCGAGGAATTTTTTTACTGATTTCGTTTATTCCAATATATATATTTCTATTTACAATTGTCTTATCATTCAGATCAGTTTTAATTGCGTCTAATAAGAATTTTTTTTTTTCTTTGGAATAAAATTTAACTTGTTCATGTTCTGCAAATAAATAAGGTCTTTCAAAATTCAAACTAGATACTGATTTTCTCGAAAATTTACTCATTAAGTAAAAAAAAAAAAAAATTTCAGTTAATAATGATTTTCTATCAAATGTATTTATTTTTGGGTCAAATTCCGCATAATTCCTATTAATATGAAGAAGCATACCGTGAATCTTATTTATAAAAATGTCATTTTTTCGGTAAGTTTCATTTTTAATTGAGTGTGAAAAGGATTTTTGGATTTGTCCACGAAAGGGTCCGTTCAAGAAAGGATCATATTTTTTACTTAAGTATTTTGTTTTCGTATCATCATTACATAACCTAATTCGTTTTTCGAGTATATCTAGAGGAAGAAATTCCTTATCTAGAATTTTAGCCCTAGTAAAAAATTCATTGCTTAGTTTCTTTCTTTTTTCTTCATTAGTCGAGTTCCAATAATTATCCAATTCATCATAGGAGATTTTTTCTCTTATGAAGAGATCCATTTTTGTTTTCATTATTTTAAGAAAAGTCGACAAATTAGGTGGATACGTGAAAGATATTCTTTCTTTTCCATCACTTTGACATATATGAAAATAAAATTGTGAAATTTCATTTCTTACGATATTTTCAAATCGATCATTTTTTATATATCGTAATGGACGATTCCATCGATTATAATCAAAAAGAATAGTTACAAGAGGTTTTTCAAATCCGAAGATATTCTTATCTTCGTCTATTTTGTACAAATTTTTATCTTTTTTAGAAAAAAGATAAACAGAAAGATCTTCTTCGATGTATCTTTTTTCTTTTTGTTTAGTTCCTTCCATTTCCGAATTTCTTTCGACATCGATTTTTCTTTTTTCTTTATCAATTTCATTCTTTTCTTGAATTTCGGATAGTTTCTTAGTAAAAAAAAACGGAGGCGGTATTTTGCCTAAATAGTATAAACAGGTAATAAATAAGAAAACAAGAAAGATTTGAGACAAAGAATTTCGAAATTCTGACATAATGGCCTTATTTGATCGAATAGATCCATTTGATTTAATCGAATTATTTTGCTCAATCCAGACTAATATCAATCCAATCCATTTTATCAAAAAGATATGACCAATTAACCAACCCCCAAAACTACTTGTTAAAAATAACAATTTATTGTTGCATCGAAATATATAGATGCTTACTAATCTTATGAAGATTGAACTCGGGAAAATAAATGGGTTTAATAACTGAAAAAGAAGATTCTTAAAGAATATTCTTTGAATACTAAAATTACGTATTGAATTTTGATTCTTGTATCCGTAATTCAAAAAGTGTTTGTGGTTATTGCCGAAGAAATGAAATAAAAGATACGGTAAAGTTATGACAGTTATTGTATGAGGTCTACCCAATGCTAGATGCAAAGGTGCATAATAGATCGATATGAACATCATGAGCTGTCCCGTAATAAACCCAGTTGTTGCTGATACTTTCTTCTCAGTCCCTTCTTCCATAACCTGAGCTCGAAGAAGGAAGAGATAAGAGGGCCCTATGGAGAGTGTGGTCAGAAATCCATAATAGAGTCCGACCACAACGACCGAATTAATTATCTTCAGGCATAAGGATACTAGATTATCCAGTATAAAAGATTGAAAAATCATCGCAAACCTCTCTTTTTCTTTTCTATTGCAATTTCTGGATTATTATTGCAATTTCTGGATTATTATATAATGATTTTTCAACTTTCTATTTCTATATATATATATAGAAATAGAAAGAGATAAGATAGACTAGAAACG